GTTCCCGTAGTTGAGAACAACAATGGCTTTTCAAGCCGTAGTCCTTGGGGTCTAGCCAAGCGGGAATAATGACTTATTTTGTGATTTTTCTTGGAGTGTGTTTTGTGCTGGGGATTTTGGCTGTAGCTTCTAATCCTTCTCCGTACTATGGGGTAGTGGGATTGGTGTTAGCGTCTGTGGTGGGGTGTGGGTGGTTGATAAGTTTGGGTGTTTCTTTTATTTCTTTGGGGTTATTTATGATTTATTTAGGGGGTATGCTGGTGGTTTTTGTTTATTCTGTGTCTTTAGCAGCAGATCCTTATCCTGAGGCGTGGGATAGCTGGCGGGTAGTGGGGTATGGATTGGGTTTTGCTTTAGTGGTTTTTGTGGGGGTGGTTTTAGGGGGGTTTGTTGAGTTTTGGAAGATAGGGGTGGTTACTGTTGATGGTGTGGGGGTGTCTTTTGTACGTTTGGATTTTAGTGGAGTTGCATTGTTTTACTCGTGTGGGGTTGGGTTATTTTTAGTGGCAGGGTGGGGTTTATTGTTGGTTTTGTTTGTTGTGTTAGAGCTTGTGCGAGGGTTGTCTCGGGGAGCTATTCGGGCGGTTTAAGGGTGGCAGAGAGTAGTTTATTTGAAAACACCAGCTTTGGGAGCTGGAGAGGGAGGTTTAAGTCCTCTTTCTCTGAATGTGGTGTACTCTAAGAAGGGTGAAGTCTTCAGTTTTTGGTTTACAAGACCAATGTTTTTCATAAACTATTAGAGTATTTTAGTGGTTAAGTATTTTGTTTTCTAGTGCTCCGATTAGAGGGAATAGGATTAAGAGAATGGTGAAGTAGGTAAATGATGCTAGTTGGCCGATGATGATGAATGGGTGTTCTACAGGTTGGCTGCCTACTCATGTTAGGATGAGAAGGTTAGCTACTAGGAGTCAAAATAAGAGTTGGGAAAGGGGGCGGAATGTTATGGTTCGTTGTTTAGATTTGTGTAGGAAGGGGATTAGGAAGAGGATGAGTACGGAAGCTGCTAGTGCTAGTACTCCGCCGAGTTTATTAGGGATTGAGCGTAGGATGGCGTAGGCAAATAGAAAGTATCATTCTGGTTTGATGTGTGGGGGTGTGACTAAAGGGTTTGCTGGAGTGAAGTTTTCTGGGTCACCTAGAAGGTTTGGAGAGAATATGGCTAGTGTAAGGAGTGGGGTGATTATGATTGTTAGTCCTAGGATATCTTTGAGGGAGTAGTATGGATGGAATGGAATTTTGTCAGAGTTTGAGGGGATTCCTAGTGGGTTATTTGAGCCTGATTCGTGAAGGAATGTAAGGTGAATAACGGTAATGCCTGCGATTGCAAATGGGAGGAGGAAGTGTAGAGCGAAGAATCGTGTGAGGGTTGGGTTGTCTACTGAGAATCCTCCTCAGGCTCACTCTACTAGGGTTTGTCCGATGTAGGGGATGGCTGAAAATAGGTTAGTGATGACGGTAGCTCCTCAAAAGGATATTTGTCCTCATGGGAGGACGTAGCCTACGAAGGCAGTTGCTATGAGTGTAAGAAGGAGGATTACTCCTGTGTTTCAGGTTTCTTTGTACAAGTAGGAGCCGTAGTATAGGCCTCGTCCAATGTGTAGGTAGATACAGATGAAGAAGAATGAAGCGCCGTTTGCGTGTAGGTTTCGAATGAGTCAGCCGTATTGGACGTTTCGACATGTGTGGGCTACTGAGGAGAAGGCGAGGGAGGTGTCTGCAGTGTAGTGGGTAGCTAGTAGAAGACCCGTAAGGATTTGAATGGTTAAGCAGATTGCTAATAGAGAGCCGAAGTTTCATCAAGCAGAGATGTTAGATGGAGTGGGAAGGTCAATTAGTGAGCTGTTGATTATTTTTAATAGTGGGTGAGATTTTCGGATGTTGGGGGCCATTAGTTATTTTTGGAGGAGTAGGATGATGGATAGGATTGTGATGGCGGATGATCCAAGGTAGGTTTTGATTAGGCCTGTGTGGAGTGAGGTGGAAGCTTTGCTTATTGTTTGGTTGAGGATTGCTAGACCCTCAGGGCCTATTTTTTTGTATCATGACATGTCGATTAAGTGAGATGCGATTTTTTGGCCAATGTGGAGGGATGTTGTTGTAGCTAGGCGGTGTGTTAGGGGGTTGAAGTAGCCTAATGAGGAGGAGAAGTTTATGAGGAGGTTTTGTTTGGGGTGGGTTATAATGTGTGTTGTGTTTGAAAGTTCTAGGGCAAGGATGATTCCTAGAGTTGTGACAATAATGGCGGCAGTTTTAGTAATGGTGGGCATAGTTATTGGGGGTGTTTTTGATGGTAGGATGAGGGAGGAGATCAGTAGGCCTGCTATGATGCTACCTAGGGCTAGTCGGGTGATTGGAAGGATGGCTGAAGGGGTGTTTTCATTGATTGGCGAGATTGTTGGTGTACGGTTAAGTCCTGTTTGGACTAGGAGGGTTATACGGAAGCTGTAGGTTGCAGTGAAGGTTGTGGCTAGTAGTGTTAGAGTGAGGGCTCAGGTGTTGATGTAGGAGGTATTTAGGTTTTCGATGATTAGGTCTTTGGAATAAAAGCCCGCTAGGAAGGGTGTTCCTATCAGGGCTAGGTTGCCAATAGTTAGGCAGGAGGTGGTTGTTGGGAGGGTTTTTTGTAGGGATCCCATTTTTCGAATGTCTTGTTCTCCATTCAGGCTATGGATGATTAGGCCTGAACATAAAAATAGTATGGCTTTGAAGAAGGCATGGGTTGAGATGTGGAGGAATGCTAGTTGGGGGAGGTTAAGTCCGATTGTGACTATTATAAGGCCTAGTTGGCTTGAGGTTGAGAAGGCAATGATTTTTTTAATGTCATTTTGGGTGAGAGCGCATGTGGCAGCGAAGAGTGTTGATAGAGCGCCTAGGCATAGGCATAAGGTTAGAGCTGTCTTGTTGGAAGATAGGAGGGGATGGGTGCGGATGAGAAGAAAAATCCCTGCTACCACTATTGTGCTGGAGTGGAGTAGGGCGGAGACTGGAGTTGGGCCTTCTATTGCTGCTGGTAATCATGGATGTAGGCCAAATTGGGCTGATTTTCCTGTGGCGGCGAGGATTAAGCCTAAGAGGGGTAGAGTAGGTGTTTGGAGGGGGTGGATGGTTTGGTGGATTTCTCATGTGTTTAGTGTGGAGGCTAGTCATGCTAGGCTTAGAATAAGGCCAATATCTCCGATGCGGTTGTAGATTATAGCTTGTAATGCGGCTGTATTGGCTTCAGCTCGTCCTTGCCATCAGCCGATGAGAAGGAATGATATGATTCCTACTCCTTCTCAGCCGATGAATAAGAGGAATATGTTATTTGCGGTAATTAGTGTGAGTATAGCGACTAGGAAAATAAGAAGGTAGGTGAAAAATTTTGTGATGAATGGTTCTGAGGCTATGTATCACGTTGCGAATTCAAGGATGGATCAGGTTACGAATAGTGCGATTGGAAGGAATACTATGGAGTAAAGATCTATTTTTAAGGTTAACGGGATTTTGAAGTTTGAGATGAATTGTCATTCTCAGTAGGCTGTGATGCTTTCTGTTCCTGAGTGGATGAAAATGGTTGCTGGGGCGAGGCTAGTTAGGAATGCAATTTTAACAGTCTTGGTGATTGATGAGGGTGTGTTTTTGAGTTTTAGTAGAGGGGGTAGGATGATTGGGGTGAGTAGGATGGTGAGTGTTAGTGGGGTGAGGGTGTTGAGGAGTAGTGCAGTTTCCATTACTTTTACTTGGACTTGCACCAAGATGAGTGGCTCCTAAGACCAGTGGATTGCTCTTATCCTTTAAAAGTTAAGGGGACCGAGGTTTTAGGCTCGGATACAGGAGTTAGCAGTTCTTGTTAGTTTAGACTTCCCCTTGGCGAACAAGGAGGTTTAAACTCCTATTTTTAGAATCACAATCTAATGTTTGGGTTAAACTATGTTTGCATAAGGGGGTTGTTGAGATTAGTTCTGGTTTGAGGATTAGGGTTAGTATGGGGATGATGTGTAGGGTTATGAGGAGGTGCTCTCGTGTGTTTGAGTTTGGAGTTGTTGTGATATGTGTTGGTAAGGTGCCTCGTTGGGTAGATAGGAGTATGTATAGGGTGTAAGATGCTGTTAGTAGTGTTGCAGTTCCAGTTAGGATGATTGTAGGGGAGGATCAGTTGAATAGGGTGATTATGATTGTTAGTTCAGCTATTAAATTAGTGGTAGGGGGAAGTGCTATGTTAGTTATGTTAGCTAATAATCACCATGAGGATATAAGTGGAAGTAGTGGTTGTAGACCTCGTGTAAGGGTGAGGATTCGGCTGTGTGTACGTTCATAGTTTGTGTTGGCTAGGCAGAATAGTATGGAGGATGTTAATCCGTGGGAGATTATTAGGATTATTGCTCCTGAGAATGATCAGTGAGTTTGGATTATGCTTGCGGCAATAACTAGTCCTATGTGGCTTACGGATGAGTAGGCGATTAGGGATTTTAGGTCTGTTTGTCGTAAGCAGATGGAGCTGGTTATTAGGGCACCTCATAAAGCTAAGGTAATGAATGGGTAGTGTAGGTAAGAGGATATGGGTTCCATGAGGATTGTGATTCGTATGATGCCATATCCTCCTAGTTTTAATAGTAAGGCAGCAAGGAGTATGGAACCTGCAATGGGTGCTTCTACATGGGCTTTTGGTAGTCATAGGTGGAGTCCGTATAGTGGCGCTTTAACTATGAATGCTATTAGGAGGGCTAGGCTTAGGAGTAGGTTGGTTCATGGAGGTGATGGGTCTTGGTGTACGAGTTTAAGGATTGGGAGGTGTAAGGTTCCTATTTTTGAGTGGAGATGGAGGATGGAGATTAGGAGTGGTAGGGAGCTGATTAGCGTGTAGAATAGTAGGTAGATGCCAGCGCTAAGTCGTTCTGGTTGATTTCCTCATCGTGTAATTAGGATTAGGGTAGGGATTAGGGTTGCTTCAAATGAGATGTAGAATAGTGTGAGTTCTGTGGCTGAGAATGCTAGGATGATAAAGGGTTGAATGATGATTAAGGCTGAGATGAATATTCGTTTTCGTGTATTTGGTTCATGTTGGAGGTGTCCTTGGCTTGCGATGATTATGAGGGGTAGGAATCAGCAGGATAAGACTAGCAGAGGGGCTGAGATTTGGTCAGTGTGTATTCAGGAAGATAGGTTTTTGGTTGGGTAGTATGAGGGGGTTAGTCATTGTAGGCTGATTGAGGCGATTAGGAGGCTGTGTATTGTGGTATTTGTTCATAGGTATTTGGGGGGCGATAAGAGGGCAACTGGTAGAAGTATGGTTGTTGGTAGAATAATTTTTAGCATTGTAGGAGGTTTAGGTTGTGTAGGTGGTCTGAACCGTGGGTTCGTGAGGAGGCTACTAGCATAGCTAAGCCTGTTCCAGCTTCGCATGCTGAGAATGCTAATATAAGGATGGGTACTAGTATGAATGAGGGGGTTAGGTTTTCGATTGGTCAGATGGAGAGGGAGATGAATATGGATAGTATCATGCTTTCTAGGCATAGTAGGGCTGAGATTAAGTGGGTTCGGTGGAATGCTAGGCCTAGGCTGCTAAGTGTGAATGCGGTGTAAAAGCTAAAGTGTAATGGTGACATGAGAAAGTTATAGGTAATGGCTATAATCTGTTGGGCCGAAACCAACTGTCTTTGTTAGACTAACTTTCTATTATTCTGCCCATTCTAGGCCACCTTGTGTCCATTCATAGATTAGGCCTAATGTAAGGAGAGTGAGGACAGTAGTGGTTCAGGTGAGGGTTGTTAGGGGGGATTGAAGTTGAATGGCTCATGGAAGGGGAAGGAGTAGAGCAATTTCTAAATCGAATAGGAGGAATAAGATAGCTACTGAGGAAAAATCGGATTGAGAATGGGAGTCGAGCTGATCCTAGGGGGTCGAATCCGCATTCGTATGGTGATAGTTTTTCTGAATCTGGGGATATTTGAGCTAGTCAGAAGTTTAGAGCAGTTAATGTAGTGCTAAGGGTGAATGATAGTGATAATATAAATGTGAGTGTATTCATTGCTCTTCTCTGGGTTAGGGACCAGATTTTAGAGATTGGAAGTCAATTGTAATTAGTATACTAGAAGAGCAAGATCCTCATCAGTAGATGGATATGTAGAGGAAGAGTCAGATGATGTCTACGAAGTGTCAATATCAGGCTGCTGCTTCAAATCCGAAATGGTGGTTTGATGTAAAATGGAATTTGATTAGTCGTAAGAGGCAGACTGTAAGGAAAGATGATCCGATGATTACGTGTAGTCCGTGGAATCCTGTGGCGACGAAGAAGGTAGAACCGTAAACACTGTCGGCGATTGAAAAGGATGCTTCGTGATATTCTATTGCTTGGAGGGCAGTGAAGTAAAATCCAAGGAGGATGGTTATGGTAAGTGCGTGAATGGCTTGTTTCCGGTTTCGTTCTGTGATGCTATGGTGTGCCCATGTAACGGTGACGCCTGAAGCTAGGAGGATTGCTGTGTTTAGGAGGGGTACTTCTAATGGGTTCAGGGGTATGATTCCTGTGGGGGGTCATTGGCCCCCTAGTTCTGGTGTAGGGGCCAGGCTTGAGTGGAAGAATGCTCAGAAGAATCCTAAGAAGAAGAAGGCTTCTGATGTGATGAAGAGGATTATTCCGTACCGTAGACCTTTTTGTACGGTTGGGGTGTGGTGGCCTTGAAATGTACTTTCTCGAATTACATCTCGTCATCATTGTAACATAACTAGAAGTATAGACAGAAGACCCATTGTTAGTAGGATGGTTGAGTTGTAGTGGAACCATATAATTAGGCCTGAGGTTGTTAGTAGTGCTGCAGCTGCGCCGAAGATGGGTCAGGGGCTAGGGTCGACTATGTGGTATGAGTGTGCTTGGTGTGCCATTAGATGTTTTCTTGTAAGTATAGGCTTAGGAGGAGTACAAATACGTAGGCTTGGATTATAGCCACTGCTACTTCTAGGATAGTTAATAAGAATAGGATGAGTGTTGTTAGGATGGAGATTGTTGGCATTATTGGTAGCAAGGAAACTGTGGCTGTAGAGATGAGTTGAATAAGGAGATGGCCGGCTGTGAGGTTTGCTGTTAGGCGTACACCTAAGGCTAGAGGTCGAATTAGTAGGCTGGTTGTTTCGATTAAGATAAGTGCTGGAATTAATGGGGTTGGGGTTCCTTCTGGGAGGAGGTGGCCCAGGGAGATTGAGGGTTGGTTTCGGAGGCCTGTTAGGAGGGTGGCTAGTCATAGTGGGAAAGCTAGGGCCATATTTATAGACAGTTGTGTAGTGGGGGTAAAGGTGTATGGGAGGAGGCCTAGAAGGTTGATTAGTAGGAGTATGAGTATGAGTGAAGTTAATATAAGGGCTCATTTGTGACCAGCTTTTTTTATGGGGGTTATTAATTGTTTTGTAATTAGATGAGTAAGTCAGAGTTGAAGAGTTGATAGGCGGTTGTTAATTCATCGGTGTCCTGGTGATGGGAGTATAAGGGTTGGGAATAGAAGGGATATGAGGATAAGTGGGATGCCTAGGAAGTAGGGACTTGAGAATTGATCGAAGAAGCTTAGGTTCATGGTCAGGTTCAGGGAGTGGGTTTTGTTGGTAGGGCTTTATTTATGGGGGTGTTTGTGGAGATGAATGATAAAAGTTTAGGTTGTATTAGGAATGAAAAGGAGAGTCAGGTTAGAAGTATAATGGTAAATCATGGGTTCGGGTTTAGTTGTGGCATGTCATTAAGGAGGGGAAAAGTCCTCTTTCTCTAGCTTAAAAGGCTAGTGCTGGGTTCATAGCTTCTTAATGGTTAGGATGATAGTAATGAAGATCAGGCTTCGAAGTGTTTAAGAGGAGTTGATTCTACTACGATAGGCATGTAGCTGTGGTTGGCTCCGCAGATTTCTGAGCATTGTCCGTAGAATACCCCTGGTCGGGTGGTGATGAAGGAAGTTTGGTTTAGTCGTCCTGGAATGGCGTCTGTTTTTACTCCAAGGGTAGGTACAGCTCAAGAGTGAAGGACGTCGTCGGCAGTAATGATAACTCGGATGGGAGATTCTATGGGGATTACAATGCGATGGTCGACTTCTAGGAGTCGAAAGTGGCCTTGGGGGAGATCCATTGTTGGAATCATGTATGAGTCGAATGAGAGGTCTTTGAAGTCTGTGTATTCGTAGGTTCAGTATCATTGATGGCCAATAGCTTTTAGGGTGAGGTCAGGTTCATCAATTTCGTCTATCATGTAGAGGATTTGTAGGGAAGGGAGAGCAAGAAGAATTAAAACGATAGCGGGTAGGATGGTTCAGATTAGTTCGACTTCTTGGGCGTCGACGGTGTTGGAGGATAGTTTTTCCAGTAATATGAGGGTTAGGAGATAGAGGACTAAGCTGCAGATTGCTAATGCTACTATTAGGGCATGGTCGTGGAATTCAACAAGTTCTTCTATGATGGGTGATGATGCATCTTGGAATCCTAGTTGGGAGTGGTTTGCCATAAGAGATGTACAGGGTTTACACCTGTGATTTAGCCATGACAAGGCTATGTAATTGGTTTACTAACGTCTCATGAGAAAGAAGCATTAATTGGTTTGATGCGGTTGGCTTGAAACCAGCATGTGAGGGTTCGATTCCTTCCTTTCTTGTACTTGAACAAAAGCTGGTTCTTCGAAAGTGTGATATGGGGGTGGGCAACCGTGGATTCACTCGATGTTAGTGGTAATTAGTTCTGGTTGTAATACCTTTCGTTTTGCTGAGAGGGCTTCTCAGACGATAAATATAAGTATAATTACGGCTGTTATTGAGATTAGAGAGCCGATTGAGGATATTGTGTTTCATAATGTGTAGGCGTCTGGGTAATCTGAATATCGGCGGGGCATGCCGGCTAAGCCTAGGAAGTGTTGTGGAAAGAATGTTAAGTTGACTCCTGCAAACATTACTCCGAAATGGGCTTTAGTCCATGATGGGTTGAGAGTGAAGCCTGTAAAGAGGGGGAATCAGTGGGTAAATCCTGCTAAAATGGCAAAAACTGCCCCCATTGAGAGGACATAGTGAAAGTGGGCGACTACATAGTAGGTGTCGTGAAGGGCAATGTCTAGGGAGGAGTTGGCAAGAACGATTCCTGTTAGCCCTCCAATGGTGAATAGGAAGATAAATCCTAAGGCTCAGAGCATAGGAGGGTCTCATTTGATTGTCCCTCCGTGTAGGGTAGCTAATCAGCTGAAGACTTTAATGCCAGTTGGGATGGCGATGATTATGGTGGCGGATGTAAAGTAAGCTCGGGTGTCTACATCCATTCCGACTGTGAATATGTGGTGTGCCCATACGATGAAGCCAAGGAATCCAATTGATAGTATTGCTCATACTATTCCTATGTATCCGAACGGTTCTTTTTTTCCTGCATAGTATGCTACTACATGGGAGATGATTCCAAATCCTGGGAGGATGAGGATATAAACTTCAGGGTGGCCGAAGAATCAAAAGAGATGTTGGTATAGGATTGGATCTCCTCCTCCGGCTGGGTCAAAGAATGTGGTGTTAAGATTTCGGTCAGTGAGTAGTATTGTAATGCCAGCAGCAAGGACTGGTAGAGAGAGGAGCAGTAGAATGGCAGTGATGAGGACTGATCATACGAATAGGGGAGTTTGATATTGTGACAGTGCTGGGGGTTTTATGTTAATGATGGTGGTAATGAAGTTGATAGCTCCTAAGATGGATGATACACCTGCTAAGTGTAGGGAGAAAATAGCTAGGTCTACGGATGCACCGGCATGGGCGAGGTTGCCAGCTAAGGGTGGGTAGACTGTTCATCCTGTCCCAGCTCCGGCTTCTACGGTGGATGAGGCTAATAGGAGGAGGAAGGAGGGAGGAAGTAGTCAGAAGCTCATGTTGTTTATGCGAGGGAATGCTATGTCTGGGGCTCCGATTATTAGTGGGACAAGTCAGTTTCCAAAACCTCCAATCATAATGGGTATGACTATGAAGAAGATTATGACGAAAGCATGAGCTGTAACGATTACGTTATAGATTTGGTCGTCTCCTAGGAGGGTCCCTGGTTGTCCTAGTTCTGCGCGGATTAATAGGCTAAGTGCTGTGCCGATTATACCCGCTCATGTACCAAAGATTAGGTAAAGAGTGCCAATGTCTTTATGGTTAGTTGAAAATAATCATCGGTTGATGAGGGTCACAGGTAAGATGGCTGAGTGTTAAAGCGTTAGGCTGTAGTCCTTTTTACAGAGGTTTAATTCCTCTTCTTATCGACTCTGTAGTGAAATTCATGGTGAGTTGCAAGCTCATTGATGCGCATTAGAGGTGTGCCAGGGTCTTGTAGGCAGGAGCCAGTAGGTAAGGCATCTAGCTGTTAACTAGAATTATGTGGGATCGAGGCCCATCTGTCTAGGTAAGAGGTCTTAGCTTAATGAAAGTACCTGGTTTGCATCCAGGGGATACAGGTTAACGTCCTGTCGGCCTTAGCATGGGCAGAAACTAAGAGAGTTTAACTCTTATTTAAGGCTTTGAAGGCCTTTGGTTTTGGTGTCGGTTAATCCTAAGTTTCTAGATTATTGTGGTGATTAGTGGGGTAAGTGGTAGTAAGGAGGTTGATAGTACAGTTAAGATGGCGGTAGTTGTGTTCGGTGTTTTGTGTGTGTATCAGAGTTTTATGTGATTGGAAGAGTTTGGTGGGAGTGTGATTGTTGAGTGGTAGGCAAGGCGGAGGTAAAAAAATAAGCCCAGGAGGGAGAGTATTGCGATGATTGTGGCTGCTGGGGTTATTTCTTGTTTGTTTAGTTCTTGAATGATGAATCATTTGGGCATGAAGCCAGTGAGTGGTGGGAGACCTGCAAGAGAGAGGAGTGTGAGTATTAGGGTTGCGTTTAGTATTGGGGTTTTAGTTCATGAGATAAGTAATGTGGATAGTTTTAGGACTTTGGTGTGATTGAGGGATAGGAATACGGTTGTTGTTATTATTGTATATAGGGAGAAGGTGAGGAGGGTAAGTTTTGGGTTGTAGGCAATGATTATCACTATTCAGCCTAGGTGAGAGATAGATGAGAAGGCTAAGATTTTTCGTGTTTGTGTTTGGTTAAGTCCTATCCACCCTCCAACCATTGTAGAGCTAATTGCTAGGAGAGTGAGGAGGGTGTGGTTAAGAGATTGAGATGTTAGTAGGAGTAGGGTAATTGGGGGGAGTTTTATGAGAGTTGAGAGTAGTAGGGCGGTGGTTAAGGAAGATCCTTGAAGTACTTCTGGAAATCAGAAGTGGAATGGAACAAGGCCTAGTTTAATAGCAATTGCTATTGTAAGTACGAGACATGATGTTGGATGGTTTAGTTGTGTGATGTCTCATTGACCAGTTGATCAAGCATTGCTTATGCTTGAGAATAGGATCAGGGCAGATGCAGTTGATTGGGTGAGAAAGTATTTGATAGTTGCTTCAATTGCTCGTGGGTGGTGTGATTTAGAGATGAGTGGAATGATGGCTAGGGTGTTGATTTCTAGGCCCGTTCAGGCCATGATTCAATGGTTGCTAGAGATTGTGATGCTGGTTCCCACAATTAGACTTATTGAGGTGATTAATTTTGCGTGTGGGTTCATTAGTAGGGGAAGGAGTTGAACCATCGTTTTCGGGGTATGGGCCCAATAGCTTGATTAGCTGACCCTACTAGAAAATAATATAGAGGGAGTATAGAGAGTTTTGATCTCTCCAGTGTAGGTTCGATTCCTACTTTTCTAAGTTTGAAGGAAATGAGAGGGTTGTTGCGCCTCTATGTTCACTTTATCACAGTGGTCCTTTTGTTCAGGCACATTTCCTTAGATGGGGGGTAGGCCAGCATAGCTGATTGGTATGCTGGTGTGTCAAAGGCAGAGTGCTAGTGTTAGGGGTAGGAAGTTTTTTCATAGAAGATGTATGAGTTGGTCGTAACGAAAGCGTGGGTAGGAGGCTCGAATTCAGAGGAACATAGATGAGAGTAAGAGGACTTTTGTAGCTAATGCAATGGGGAATAGTTCAGAAGGAAGGGCTAAGGTGCTGGGGTTGAGGAATAGGATGGCAGTTAGTGTGTTTATAAGTATAATGTTGGCGTATTCAGCTAGGAAGAATAGGGCAAATGGTCCTGCAGCATATTCTACGTTGAATCCAGAGACAAGTTCAGATTCTCCTTCTGTAAGGTCGAACGGAGCACGGTTGGTTTCGGCAAGAGTAGAAATATACCATATTATTGCAAGGGGCCATGAGGAGAAAATAAGGTAGATGGGTTCTTGGGTGATAGCTAGGGTGTTGAGGGTATAATTGCCGCTTAAGATTACTACGGATAGTAGGATAATTGCTAGAGTAACTTCGTATGAGATTGTTTGGGCTACTGCTCGAAGTGCTCCGATTAGGGCATATTTTGAGTTGGAAGCTCATCCTGATCATAGGAGTGAGTAGACAGTTAGGCTGGATATGGCTAGGAGGAATAGAAGTCCTAGGTTTAAGTCGGCGAGGGGGAATGGAAGTGGGAGGGGGACTCAGATGGTAAGGGCTAAGAGTAGGGCTAGGATAGGAGTCATGATGAATAGGAAGGGGGAAGAGGTGGATGGGCGGATAGGTTCTTTGATAAATAGTTTTACTCCATCTGCAATAGGTTGAAGTAGACCAAAAGGGCCCACAATGTTTGGGCCCTTTCGGGCCTGTATGTAGCTGAGAATTTTTCGTTCTACAAGCGTCAAAAAGGCCACGGCAATTAGGATTGGTAGGATGTATGATAGTGATATGACTAGGTGACTTATTTGTGTATATGGGATCATGTTTTAGGCAGCTAGGGAGAGGACTTGAACCTCTGGGTAAAGGGCTTAAGCCTTTTGCATTTACCGAGCTCTGCCACGCTAGCTGGTCCTTTTCTAGGAGTTTAGTGGGATGTGGGGGTCCTTTTGGTAGTTGAGTTGGATTCACTACTTGGGGGGAGGGTGTGCTTTTAGTATTGACCCTACTTCTCCGGTCCTTTCGTACTAGGAGGAGTGCATTCATAGATAGAAACCGACCTGGATTGCTCCGGTCTGAACTCAGATCACGTAGGACTGTTAATCGTTGAACAAACGAACCCTTAATAGCGGCTGCACCATTAGGTTGTCCTGATCCAACATCGAGGTCGTAAACCCCCTTGTCGATATGGGCTCTTGGAGGGGATTGCGCTGTTATCCCTGGGGTAGCTTGGTCCATTGATCAATTGTATTGGGTCTAGTTACTATTAGTACTTTGAGGGGTGGTTCTCGATTAAGAGATGTGGTCTAAGGATTTGGAGGATTTGTTTTTCTCCAAGGTCGCCCCAACCAAAAAATGTCGATCAAGTACTTATGTGAGTGGGCCCATTGGGCGGTGTAGGGTGTTAAGGTGATCGTTATTTTAAAGTTCCACAGGGTCTTCTCGTCTTATGGTTATATTCTCGCTTTTGCACGGGAATACTAATTTCACTGATTATCTGTAAGAGACAGTTAAGACCTCGTTTAGCCGTTCATACAAGTCTCGATTTATGGGACAATTGATTGCGCTACCTTCGCACGGTTAGGATACCGCGGCCGTTGAACGTTGCAGGTCACTGGGCAGGCATCACCTTCAATACTTGTTGTTAGCTGAAGGCTATGTTTTTGGGAAACAGTCGGGTCTTTGTGGGTTTGCCGAGTTCCTTTTACAGATTTTAATCATCTTGTGTGCGCTCCTGGGTTGGTTTAACAAGGTGGGTTATATGTATTCTTGTTAAAGTGGGGATATAGGTTTGGTCTTGTTAATAATGTTTTGATGTAAGTTTACGCCATAGAGGGTGGAGGTCCCAAGTTACTCATTTTAGCATTAACTCTTCTATTGTCATAGATTGACCTGCTAAGGGTAAGGGAGTCAAGTGGGTTTAGAGATTTTTTTGTGGAATGAGCTTTGACGCACTCTTTTGTTGGTGGCTGCTTGAAGGCCCACAATGGAAGGAAGGGGGAGTGTTATCCGCTAGGGAAGGTTGTGTTCTGTTTCGAAGGAGCTGTACCTCCTTCGAATTGCTCTTAATCCGATCGCGTGATTGTGGTTAGGATAAGGTGTCCTGGGGGGAGGGCGTTAAGGAGGAACTTAGATTCATTTTGCAGGTAACCAGCTATCACCCAGCTCGATTGGCTTTTCACCTCTACTAACAAGTCGTCCCACTCTTTTGCGACAGAGACGGGTTCGCTCAGTTTTTAGCTGCTTGTAAGTAGCTCGCTTGGGTTTCGGGGTAACAAACTTTAGTTCGCTTTGCTTGGTTTGTTCTCGCTAAATCATGATGCAAGAGGTACAAGGGTTAATCTTTACTGTTTTTTGCTTTAAGATTTTCATTATTATTTCATCTTTCCCTTACGGTACAATTGGCCTCTATAGCGCCAAGGGTATCTTTTCTATCTCCTATACTAAGAGTAGGGTTAGAATGTTTTGATTTGGGTAGGGTAATAGGGTTATTTATGTTTGTATGTTTAGATTGGTTGGGCTAGAGGAGGGCAAATCAAGGCGATCTCTTTATGAGATATCTTTCAGGTGTAAGCTGAATGCTTTTAAGGTTTAGCTACGTCTTGGTGGTCTAAGTGCACCTTCCGGTACACTTACCTTGTTACGACTTACCTCATCTTTAGCCTTGTTAGGTTAATGGAGTATTATTTATTAGTGTAAGTGGCTTGCGAAGAGGGTGACGGGCGGTATGTACGTGCCTCAGGGCCAGCTTAAAGTAGGCTTTGGATATGGTCCTACTTTACTGCTAAATCCTCCTTCTAAGGGCGGATTTCACGTCCTTTTTCGTTAATGCTCTATATTAGAGAATGTAGCCCATTTCTTCCACCTCATAAGCTATACCTTGACCTGTCTTGTTAGCGAGGGCTATTGAGCTCACTATTGTGCTTTCATGGGAGGTGGGCTGGCGACGGCGGTATGTAGGCTGTACTGGCGAGAGGTGGTTGGGTGGATCGTGGATTATCGGTTATAGAACAGGCTCCTCTAGGTGGGTTTGGGGCACCGCCAAGTCCTTAGAGTTTTAAGCGTTTGTGCTCGTAGTTCTCAGGCGGATACGTGGGTATGAGGGGGGGTATCTGGATTTAGGGCTCAGGCATAGTGGGGTATCTAATCCCAGTTTGTGTCCTGGCTTTCGTGGGTTAAAATTGGTCGTTGAAGCTAAGATGGTTTTGGGGTTGGAGTTTATGTGTATCTTAGGCTTATGACAGCTTAGTTGCACTTTAGTCTTAGCTGGTTGGGATAACATGTAACCACTCTTTACGCCGATGGTTATTGATTTGGGTTTCTTGTATGACCGCGGTGGCTGGCACAAGATTTACCAACCCTTGGAATTGCTATGGCTAAGTCAAGTTTTCACTTATTGCTTAATGTTAATTACTGCTGAATACCCGTGAGGGTGTGGCTTAGCAAGGCGTCTTGGGCTACTACTTTGGGTGATGCCTGATACCTGCTCCTTTTACTTTGGAAGAAAAGATTATAGGGCATTTTCACTGGAGTGCGGATACTTGCATGTATATGTCTAGCAACAACCAATAATAAGGTTAGGACTAAGTCTTTTGCCCTCAGGTAGTGGGGTTACCGTCTTGGCATCTTCAGTGCCATGCTTTAGGGTTAAGCTATGGGGGCTTATGGTGATAGGCAGGTTAGGCCGCTTGTCATGTTGTTAATATAAATAACACTTATTTTTGTGGGGTTTATGCGGATTGTTCGTTTGTTATTTTATGATGATTTGTTTGGTAGTGGAGTTGCATTAATAATTGGTAAATGGTTTAAACAAATTTTGTGTATATATGTAACGCAAACGTTTGCGTTAGTTTGAAGGTATTTAGGAAAAAATGTAAAAAAAAACTAAAATAAAAATGTGGGAAATCCTCTAGTTTTGTGGAGAAAATAGAGGAATTGAAAAATGGTAAAAATATGTCCGACGAGCATTCACTAATTAGCACCATATTCGGGGGGGGGGATGAACCATAACCAAATGCGATCCAAAGTGCATCAGTGTCAAGATGATACCAAATACACGCAAACCGTCTCATTGAGGGACACTAGAGATCTAGGATAGGACGCAACGCAGGAGTAGTCCAGGCTTCACTTGAGTAGCACTCTGGCGACGGCACTGTGAAGGGCCACCTGTGAAGAAGCCCCAAAAAGAGAGAGAACCAATAGCAAATAGAAAGGGAAGATGCCGCGATCACGGACTAAATAGGGGTAGGATAATCCACAGATGACTTCGTGAAAAGTGAGGAGTTCAGGAGTTAAGCGGGTGATGGCCCTGACCGAGGAACCAGAGGCGCAAAAGAGCAAGGAGGGCGAGGGGTTTAGGGGGAAAGAATGGGCCTGAAGCTAGTCATATAGTGCATTACAGACAGGGGATGGTGGTTTCTCGTGAGGTGTACGATCAATAAATCCATCTGGTACGTCTAGCATAACCAAATGTGGAAGGAACATGTATTGGATAATTATGTCCTGTGACCATTCATAGTTAGGTGACTTGTGAGTACTTATTGCTTGTATAGGGGAATTAGTAGGTATGTCCTGTAACCATTAATAGATTAGGGGACTTGTTGGGTGAGTGTGAGAGGCTATGGGTAGGATGGAGTAATGTTGTAGGTCATGACATGGCTATGTACATTGGGAGAAATGAGGGCAATAGATATATGTCCGTATACATATGATGGGTTTAGTACATATATAGTATATAGTACCGGTACCATAATATATGTGGAATATAAATGTATGCACGATTATACATAGTGTACCCCCCCTGGGGGGGAAAGGGGGGGTACACTAGGTAGGGGAGTTATATTAAAAAAATTAATT